TCGTAGCTTAATCAAAGCATAACACTGAAGATGTTAGGATGGGCCCTGAACAGGCTCCGAAAGCACAAAGGCTTGGTCCTGACTTTATTGTCAACTGTAGCTAAACTTACACATGCAAGTATCCGCACCCCTGTGAGAATGCCCCACAGCTCCCTGCTGGGAGCAAGGAGCTGGTATCAGGCACATTCAACTGAATAGCCCACGACGCCTTGCTTAGCCACACCCTCAAGGGACTTCAGCAGTGATAAACATTAAGCAATAAGTGAAAACTTGACTTAGTTAAAGCTAAGAGGGTCGGTAAAACTCGTGCCAGCCACCGCGGTTATACGAGAGACCCAAGCTGACAATCGCCGGCGTAAAGAGTGGTTAAATTAATTATAAACTAAAGCCGAACGTCTCCAAAGCTGTATTACGCATCCGGAGGTATGAAGCTCACCCACGAAAGTGGCTTTACACTCTTTGAACCCACGAGAGCTAGGGAACAAACTGGGATTAGATACCCCACTATGCCTAGCCTTAAACTTAGATAGATCCCTACTTATTCTATCCGCCCGGGTACTACGAGCACTAGCTTAAAACCCAAAGGACTTGGCGGCGCTTCATACCCACCTAGAGGAGCCTGTTCTAGAACCGATAACCCCCGCTTAACCTCACCCTCTCTTGTTCCTTCCAGCCTATATACCGCCGTCGTCAGCCCACCCTATGAAGGCCCAGTAGTGAGCAAAATTGGCACAGCCCAAAACGTCAGGTCAAGGTGTAGCGTATGAGAGGGGAAGAAATGGGCTACAATTGCTTTTACAGCTAAAACGAACTGTACCGCTGAAAATGCACACATGAAGGAGGATTTAGAAGTAAGGGGCAAGCAGAGTGTCCCCCTGAAATGGTTCTGAAGCGTGCACACACCGCCCGTCACTCTCCCCAAGTTAAACACTTAAGTAACTAAAAACCCTGACCAACAGCAGGGGAGGCAAGTCGTAACATGGTAAGTGTACCGGAAGGTGCACTTGGAAAAATCAGAATATAGCTCAGTTAGAACAGCATCTCCCTTACACCGAGAAGACATTCGTGCAAATCGAATTATTCTGACGCTCAACAGCTAGCTCAACCCCTAAATACAACAACTCAATATAAATAACCCCTCAAGACCTAAACCACTATAAACAAATCATTTTACCCCCCTAGTATGGGCGACAGAAAAGGACCTAGAAGCAATAACAATAGTACCGCAAGGGAATGCTGAAAGAGAAATGAAATAAATCAGTAGTTAAGCACAAAAAAGCAGAGATTCACCCTCGTACCTTTTGCATCATGAATTAGCAAGAACAAATCAAGCAAAAAGAATTTTAGTTTGACACCCCGAAACCAAGTGAGCTACTCCAAGACAGCCTATTAAGGGCGAACCCGTCTCTGTGGCAAAAGAGTGGGGAGAGCTTTGAGTAGAGGTGACAGACCTACCGAACTTGGTTATAGCTGGTTGCCTGAGAATCGAATAGAAGTTCAGCCTTATCCCCTCTCCCCTCAAAGTAACACCACCTAATTAAGCCCTAGAGAGGACATAAGAGTTAATCAAAGGGGGTACAGCCCCTTTGAAATAGATACAACTTTACCAGAAGGGTTAAGATCATAAGTACATAAGGAATCGTGTTCCGGTTGGCTTAAAAGCAGCCACCCCTGCAGAAAGCGTTAAAGCTCATACACCCTCTGCCCCTATTATTAGGACCACACTATCTTACCCCCCTACTTCATACCAGGCCTTTCCATTATTATGGAAGAGATTATGCTAATATGAGTAATAAGAGAGCCAGACTCTCTCCCTGCACAAGTTTATATCGGAACGAACAAACACCGAAAATTAACGGCCTCAAAAAGGAGGGCACTGGAAAATACAAAAAACCACTAGAAAAACATCCAACATCTCACCGTTGATCTTACACTAGAGTGCATACAAGGAAAGACTAACAAAAAAAGAAGGAACTCGGCAAACACCTCTAGCCCCGCCTGTTTACCAAAAACATCGCCTCTTGCAAACTAAGAATAAGAGGTCCCGCCTGCCCTGTGACTATAGTTTAACGGCCGCGGTACTCTGACCGTGCGAAGGTAGCGCAATCACTTGTCTTTTAAATGAAGACCTGTATGAATGGCACGACGAGGGCTAAACTGTCTCCTTTTTTAGGTCAATGAAATTGATCTTCCCGTGCAGAAGCGGGAATGAGCCCATAAGACGAGAAGACCCTATGGAGCTTTAGACAAAGGACAGAGCATGTTAAGAAACCCAAAACAAAGGGAAGAACTTAGTGACTGCTGTTCGGCCTGTCTTTGGTTGGGGCGACCACGGGGTAAAACAAAACCCCCGCGTGGAATAAGGGTAACCCCCTTTCAAGTAAGAGTGACAGCTCTAACTGACAGAAATTCTGACCAATAATGATCCGCTAAAGCGATCAACGAACCGAGTTACCCTAGGGATAACAGCGCAATCCCCTTTTAGAGCCCATATCGACAAGGGGGTTTACGACCTCGATGTTGGATCAGGACATCCTAATGGCGCAGCCGCTATTAAGGGTTCGTTTGTTCAACGATTAAAGTCCTACGTGATCTGAGTTCAGACCGGAGTAATCCAGGTCAGTTTCTATCTATGATATGACTTTCTCTAGTACGAAAGGACCGAGAAAGAGAAGCCTATGCTACAAGCACGCCTCACCCCCAACAATTGACTACAACTAAAATTGATAAGAGGGCATATCACTTCTTTCTAAGAGAAAGAATGCTGAGGTGGCAGAGCCCGGATAATGCAAAAGACTTAAGCCCTTTTTACAGAGGTTCAACTCCTCTCCTTAGCTATGATTTCTACCCTCCTTATTCATATTATTAATCCCCTTGCCTATATTGTCCCCGTACTACTCGCCGTTGCATTTTTCACCCTCTTAGAGCGGAAAGTATTAGGCTATATACAACTGCGCAAAGGCCCAAATGTAGTTGGACCCTATGGCCTCCTTCAACCTATCGCAGATGGAGTAAAACTTTTCATTAAAGAGCCTGTCCGACCCTCCACTTCATCACCCTTTCTCTTCCTTCTCGCACCCATACTTACACTAACACTTGCCCTCATTCTCTGGGCACCTATGCCCCTTCCCTACCCAGTAATTGACATTAATCTAGGCATTCTTTTTATCCTTGCCCTCTCTAGCCTGGCAGTATATTCTATTCTTGGGGCTGGATGGGCCTCTAATTCAAAATACGCACTAATTGGGGCCCTCCGGGCCGTAGCACAAACTATTTCCTATGAAGTCAGCCTCGGCCTCATCCTTCTCTGCACCATTATCCTTGCCGGAAATTTTACCCTACAAACATTCAGCACAGCCCAAGAGGCCATTTGACTGGCTGCACCCACTTGACCTTTGGCGGCCATGTGATATATTTCTACACTTGCCGAAACTAATCGTGCCCCTTTTGATTTGACTGAGGGGGAGTCCGAGCTAGTCTCTGGCTTCAATGTAGAGTATGCAGCAGGACCTTTCGCATTGTTTTTTCTAGCTGAATATGCCAATATTCTCCTGATAAACACACTATCTGCTATCCTTTTCCTAGGCGCTTCCCACTTCCCCCTCCTCCCTGAGCTTACTACTATTAATATTATGACTAAAGCAGCCCTCCTCTCCGTGGTTTTCCTCTGGGTTCGTGCATCCTACCCCCGGTTCCGATATGACCAGCTCATACACCTTGTATGAAAAAACTTTCTTCCTCTTACCCTAGCCCTTGTTATTTGACACCTCTCCCTCCCTATTGCATTCGCAGGCCTCCCCCCTCAGTTTTAAAGGAACTGTGCCTGAAAAAGGACCACTTTGATAGAGTGAACAATGGGGGTTAAAGTCCCCCCAGCTCCTTAGAAAGAAGGGATTCGAACCCAACCTGAAGAGATCAAAACTCTTTGTGCTTCCTCTACACCACCTTCTAGTAGGGTCAGCTAATTAAGCTTTTGGGCCCATACCCCAAGAATGTTGGTTAAACCCCTTCCCCTACTAATGTCCCCCTTAATGCTGGCTATTCTCGTCCCCGCCCTTCTTCTAGGCACCACAATTACACTCGCTAGTACCCACTGACTCGTCGCTTGAATCGGACTTGAACTTAATACCCTTGCCATTCTTCCACTAATAACCCAACATCCCCACCCCCGAGCAGTAGAAGCTACAATTAAATACTTTCTTATTCAAGCAGCGGCAGCTGCCACCCTCTTATTTGCCGCCACAACAAATGCATGAATTATAGGCCAATGGGAAATTCAACAAATGCTTCACCCAGTCCCCACTGCCATTGTCACTCTTGCTCTTGCAATAAAAATTGGCTTAGCCCCCACACACTTCTGACTGCCCGAAGTACTACAAGGCTTAGATTTAACCACAGGACTGATTCTTTCCACATGGCAAAAGGTAGCCCCATTCGCCCTTCTACTACAAATTCCGCAACACAACCACACCCTTCTCATTATTATTGGAGTCCTTTCAACACTCGTAGGAGGATGAGGAGGCCTTAATCAAACCCAACTCCGAAAAATCCTTGCCTATTCTTCAATCGCCCACCTAGGCTGAATAGCCTTAATTCTCCCCTTCTCACCAGCCCTCTCTTTTTTAACCCTCATTATTTACATCACAATGTCATTCTCCACATTTATTGTTTTTAAACTTAACAACGCCACAACCATTAATACTCTTGCAATTTCATGAGCTAAATCCCCAGCCTTAAGCGCCATTACCCCATTAGTACTTCTCTCTCTTGCAGGACTTCCCCCCCTCTCTGGCTTTATACCAAAGTGACTCATTCTAACAGAGCTCACCAAACAAGGCCTTGCTCTAATTGCCACAGTCGCTGCCCTCTCTGCACTTCTTAGCCTCTACTTTTATCTCCGCCTCTCATACGCGATGACACTCACAATAAGCTCTAACACAAATACAGGGCCCTCCCCCTGACGACTCCCCACAGCACGAATAAGTCTCCCAGTTGCCATAACTATTATTGCCACCCTTGCCCTCCTCCCCCTTACCCCTCTTGCCCTTGCACTCTTTACCCCTTAACGGGGCTTAGGTTAAAGAAAAGACCAAGAGCCTTCAAAGCCCTAAGCGGGGGTTAAAATCCCCCAGCCCCTGATTTAAGACCTGCAGGGTACTAACCCACATCTTCCTGTATGCAAAACAGACACTTTAATTAAGCTAAGGCCTTACTAGGCGGGAAGGCCTCGATCCTTCAAACTTTTAGTTAACAGCTAAACGCTCAAACCAGCGAGCATCCACCTACCTTTCCCCGCCCGCAGCAGCAAAAGGGCGGGGAAAGCCCCGGCCGGGGTTAGCCTGCTACTTCAGATTTGCAATCTGACGTGTTTAACACCTCGGGGCTTGATAAGAAGAGGACTCAAACCTCTGTTTATGGGGCTACAACCCACCGCTTAAACCTCAGCCATCTTACCTGTGGCATTCACGCGTTGATTTTTCTCCACTAATCACAAAGACATTGGCACCCTTTATCTAGTATTTGGTGCTTGAGCCGGAATGGTCGGAACAGCCCTTAGCCTCCTTATTCGGGCAGAGCTAAGCCAGCCAGGGGCCCTTCTTGGTGACGACCAGATTTATAATGTAATTGTTACAGCACATGCATTTGTTATAATTTTCTTTATAGTAATACCAATTATGATCGGAGGCTTTGGAAACTGACTTATTCCCCTAATGATTGGGGCCCCCGACATGGCCTTCCCCCGAATAAATAACATGAGCTTCTGACTCCTCCCTCCTTCCTTTATTCTTCTACTTGCCTCCTCAGGCGTAGAAGCGGGGGCAGGAACTGGGTGAACAGTTTATCCTCCACTTGCCGGTAATCTAGCCCACGCAGGGGCTTCAGTTGACTTAACCATTTTCTCCCTCCACCTCGCGGGAATCTCATCAATCTTAGGAGCCATTAACTTTATTACTACCATTACCAACATAAAACCCCCAGGAATCACCCAATATCAAACCCCTCTGTTTGTATGAGCGGTATTAATTACTGCTGTTCTTCTTCTTCTCTCTCTTCCTGTTCTAGCTGCTGGGATTACAATACTTCTAACAGACCGGAACCTAAACACCACCTTCTTTGATCCTGCAGGAGGAGGGGACCCAATTCTTTACCAACACCTATTCTGATTCTTCGGCCACCCTGAAGTCTATATTCTAATCCTTCCTGGGTTTGGCATGATCTCCCACATTGTTGCTTATTACGCAGGGAAAAAAGAACCGTTCGGCTATATGGGCATGGTCTGAGCAATAATGGCGATTGGCCTTCTTGGCTTTATTGTGTGGGCCCACCACATATTTACGGTCGGTATAGATGTTGACACCCGAGCATATTTCACCTCCGCAACAATAATTATTGCTATTCCCACAGGAGTAAAAGTTTTCAGCTGATTAGCTACCCTTCACGGGGGTGTAGTTAAATGAGAGACCCCTCTCCTATGGGCGCTAGGCTTTATTTTCCTCTTTACGGTAGGAGGCTTAACAGGAATTGTCCTTGCCAACTCCTCCTTGGACATTGTCCTCCATGACACATATTATGTTGTTGCCCACTTCCACTACGTTCTCTCTATAGGAGCCGTATTTGCAATCGTTGCAGCCTTTGTGCACTGATTCCCTTTATTCACAGGCTATACACTTCATAGCACTTGATCAAAAGTACATTTTGGTGTAATGTTTGCGGGGGTAAACCTAACATTCTTCCCGCAACACTTCCTAGGTCTTGCCGGGATGCCTCGCCGTTACTCAGACTACCCTGACGCCTATACACTCTGAAATACAGTCTCCTCTTTAGGCTCCCTTGTCTCACTGATCGCTGTAATTATGTTCCTATTTATTATCTGAGAAGCATTCGCTGCCAAGCGGGAAGTTCTGTCAGTTGAATTAACTTCCACCAATGTGGAATGACTACATGGCTGCCCCCCTCCTTATCACACTTTTGAAGAACCTGCCTTCGTTCAAGTCCAGCTAGACTAACGAGAAAGGAAGGAATCGAACCCCCTTGGGCTGGTTTCAAGCCAGCTACATAACCATTCTGTCACTTTCTTTAAGACACTAGTATATCTGATAATACATTGCCTTGTCGAGGCAAAATAGTGGGTTTAACCCCCGCGTGTTTTATCTTATGGCACACCCCTCCCAACTAGGTTTCCAAGACGCAGCCTCCCCCGTTATAGAAGAACTCCTGCATTTCCATGACCACGCCTTAATAATTGTTTTTCTTATTAGCACCCTGGTCCTTTATATTATTGTGGCTATAGTCACCACCCAGCTCACAAATAAAAACATCTTAGACTCCCAAGAAATTGAAATTATCTGAACAATCCTCCCTGCCATTATTCTTATTCTAATTGCTCTTCCCTCTTTACGAATTCTTTACCTTATAGATGAAGTTAATAGCCCCCATTTAACTATTAAAGCTATTGGCCACCAATGGTACTGAAGCTATGAGTACACTGATTATAAAGAACTAGGCTTTGACTCCTATATGGTTCCAACCCAAGATTTAACCCCCGGCCAATTCCGCCTTCTGGAAACAGACCACCGGATAGTAGTCCCTGTAGAATCCCCCGTCCGAGTCCTGGTTACAGCTGAAGATGTTCTCCACTCCTGAGCGGTTCCTGCTCTTGGCGTAAAAATAGACGCTGTCCCTGGCCGTTTGAACCAAACAGCTTTCCTCACGTCCCGGCCAGGAGTATTTTACGGACAATGCTCTGAAATCTGCGGAGCTAACCACAGTTTTATGCCAATTGTTGTTGAAGCTGTCCCATTAAAACACTTTGAAAGCTGATCCTCCCAAATACTTGAAGAAGCCTCACTAAGAAGCTTATAGGGACAAGCATTAGCCTTTTAAGCTAAAGACAGGTGACTCCCAACCACCCTTAGTGGCATGCCCCAGCTTAACCCTGCCCCTTGATTTATAATTTTAGTCTTCTCATGACTGGTGTTTATTACTGTAATCCCACCAAAGATTATTTCACATACTTTCCCTAATGAACCCACATCCCAAGCTGCCCAGAAACCAAAAACAGACCCCTGAAACTGGCCATGACACTAAGCTTCTTCGATCAATTTATAAGCCCTGTTTACCTAGGAATTCCTCTTATAGCCTTAGCCCTTACCTTACCTTGAACACTCTTCCCTACGCCTTCATCACGCTGAATTAAAAATCACCTCCTCACCCTTCAAAACTGATTTATTAAACAATTTGTTCACCAGATTTTTCTACCCATTAACGTCGGGGGCCATAAATGAGCTGCCCTCCTAGCCTCATTAATAATCTTCCTAATTTCTCTTAACATGTTAGGCCTTCTCCCTTACACATTTACACCAACTACTCAACTCTCCCTAAATATAGGCTTCGCTGTACCCGTCTGACTAGCCACTGTTATTATTGGCATGCGTAACAACCCCACCCATGCCCTAGGCCACCTCCTCCCTGAAGGCACCCCTACACCCCTAATCCCTATTCTAATTATTATCGAAACAATTAGCTTATTTATTCGACCTCTCGCCCTGGGGGTCCGGCTAACAGCCAACCTCACAGCAGGACACCTCTTAATTCAACTTATTGCTACAGCTGCATTTGTTCTTCTCCCCCTTATACCAACGGTTGCTATTCTAACAGCTATTCTCCTTTTCCTCTTGACCCTTTTAGAAGTTGCTGTGGCAATAATTCAAGCCTACGTCTTTGTACTCCTTCTAAGCCTTTACTTACAAGAAAACGTTTAATGGCCCACCAAGCACACGCATACCATATAGTAGACCCAAGCCCATGACCGCTCACTGGGGCTGTAGCCGCCCTGTTAATAACTTCTGGCTTAGCCATCTGATTCCACTACAATGCCACCACACTCATATATTTAGGCACCATCCTTCTTCTCCTCACTATGTACCAGTGATGACGAGATATTGTACGAGAAGGCACATACCAGGGACATCATACCCCGCCAGTCCAAAAAGGCCTCCGGTACGGTATAATCCTCTTTATTACATCAGAGGTGTTCTTCTTTCTCGGATTCTTCTGGGCCTTTTACCACTCAAGCCTCGCCCCCACACCTGAGATTGGGGGCTGCTGACCACCTGCAGGAATCACAACTTTAGACCCATTTGAAGTCCCCCTGCTTAATACCGCTGTTCTACTTGCCTCCGGCGTTACAGTTACCTGAGCCCACCACAGCTTGATAGAAGGTGAGCGAGTCCAAGCGATCCAATCACTAACACTCACAATCCTCCTAGGATTTTATTTTACTGTTCTTCAAGCATTAGAATACTATGAAGCACCATTCACTATCGCAGACGGCGTTTACGGCTCAACCTTTTTCGTCGCCACAGGATTCCACGGCTTACATGTTATTATTGGGTCTTCCTTCTTAGCTGTGTGTTTACTACGACAAATTAAGTACCATTTCACCACACACCACCATTTTGGCTTTGAGGCAGCAGCCTGATACTGACACTTCGTTGACGTCGTATGACTTTTCCTTTATATCTCCATCTACTGATGAGGCTCATAATCTTTCTAGTATTAAATAGTACACGCGACTTCCAATTGCAAAGTCTTGGTCAGAATCCAGGGAAAGATAATGAACCTGCTTACAACAATTATTTTTATTACTACAGCACTTTCAACAATTCTAGCTATTGTTTCATTTTGACTCCCCTTAATAACACCCGACCAAGAAAAACTCTCCCCCTATGAATGCGGATTTGACCCCCTAGGGTCGGCCCGCCTTCCCTTTTCCCTTCGATTTTTCCTTGTTGCCATCCTTTTCCTTCTCTTCGACTTAGAGATCGTCCTTCTCCTGCCCCTCCCCTGAGGCAACCATCTTTCCTCCCCCCTCCTTACATTCACCTGAGCAACTACTGTACTCATCTTATTAACCCTTGGCCTGGCCTATGAGTGAATGCAAGGAGGCCTAGAATGAGCCGAATAGACAATTAATTTTAAGAAAAATATTTGATTTCGGCTCAAAAGCTTGTGGTTAAAGTCCACAATTGTCTAATGGCCACAACCCACTCAGCCTTTACAATTGCCTTCATTACAGGGCTTTTCGGCTTAGCATTTAACCGAACACATCTCCTGTCAGCCCTACTCTGCCTGGAAGCAATAATACTTTCCTTATTCCTGGGCCTCTCCCTCTGGACACTCCAACTAAACAGCTCAATTTTCGCTACTGCCCCTATTATCCTTTTGACCCTCTCAGTATGTGAAGCCAGCGCAGGCTTAGCCCTACTCGTGGCCACCACTCGCACTCATGGCTCGGATCGCCTTCAAAACCTCAACCTTTTACAATGCTAAAGATTCTTATCCCCACAGTTATACTTGCCCTTACAACATGAGCTGTCCGAGAAAAATGACTCTGACCAAGCACATTAGCACATAGCCTACTAATTGCTATATTTAGCCTCACATGGTTAACACATGCTTCAGAAACAGGTTGAAAGTCACTTAACTCATACATAGCAACCGATCTTTTATCTACCCCCCTCCTAGTTCTCTCCTGCTGACTACTTCCAATTATAATTATTGCAAGTCAAAACCATATAACCTCTGAACCGCAAAACCGCCAACGATTATATATTACCCTACTAATTGCCCTCCAAACATTTCTAATTCTTGCCTTCGCCTCCATTGAGATTATCCTCTTTTTCCTAATATTTGAAGCCACCTTAGTACCCACCTTGATTATTATTACCCGCTGAGGCAACCAAGCTGAACGTCTTACTGCCGGAACCTATTTTCTTTTCTATACATTAGCGGGCTCCCTCCCCCTTTTAGTTTCCCTCCTCTACCTACAAAGCTACCTTGGCTCAACATCCCTCCTAATTCTACATTTTATTTCCACCTCGCCCCTATCATCATTTGCAGACAAACTCCTCTGAGCAGGATGTTTAATAGCCTTCTTAGTTAAAATACCCCTATATGGCATCCACTTATGACTCCCCAAGGCCCACGTAGAGGCGCCCATTGCTGGGTCCATAATTCTAGCAGCCGTTCTCCTAAAATTAGGAGGCTATGGTATAATGCGAATTATAACTATCTTAGAGCCGCTTACAAAAGAACTCTGCTACCCGTTTATTGTCCTTGCTCTATGGGGTGTTGTAATAACCGGCTCTATTTGCCTTCGACAGACAGACCTAAAGTCACTAATTGCCTACTCCTCAGTAGGCCACATGGGTCTGGTAGCTGCAGCAATTCTAATTCAGACTCCATGAAGCTTTACAGGTGCCCTAATTCTTATAGTTGCTCATGGGCTCACCTCATCAGCCCTCTTCTGCCTGGCCAACACTAACTACGAACGAACCCATAGCCGAACTATAATTTTAGCCCGAGGCTTACAAACTATTTTACCCCTTATAACATCATGATGATTCTTAGCTAGCCTTGCTAACCTTGCACTACCCCCTCTCCCAAACCTAATAGGGGAATTGATAATCATAACCTCCCTTTTTAACTGATCCTGGTTTACCCTTCTACTAACAGGGGCCGGCACACTAATTACTGCCGGTTATTCCCTTTATATATTTTTAATAACCCAACGGGGACCTCTTCCAGCCCATATTACTGCTCTAGAACCCTCCCACTCCCGAGAACACCTGCTCCTCACCCTGCACCTCGCCCCCCTCCTCCTTCTCGTAATAAAACCTGAGCTTATCTGAGGCTGGGCCTTCTGTGGGCATAGTTTAGCAAAAATTTTAGTTTGTGGTACTAAGGACGGGGGTTAAAATCCCCTTGCCCACCGAGAGAGGCTTGCAGCATGGAAGCCTGCTAAACTTCTTTTCCCTCGGTTGGACTCCGAGGCTCACTCGCCCTGCTCCTAAAGGATAATAGCTCATCCGTTGGTCTTAGGAACCAAAAACTCTTGGTGCAAATCCAAGTAGTAGCTATGTACCCCTCTCCAATTATGTTCACCTCAAGCCTAGTGATTATTTTTGGCCTCCTTGCCTACCCTGTTCTAACTACCCTCTCCCCCAAACCTCTTATACCCAACTGGGCTATTATACAAGTAAAAACTGCAGTGAAACTGGCCTTCTTTATTAGCCTCTTCCCCCTCTCCCTATTCCTCTCTGAGGGGACAGAAACTGTTGTTACAACCTGAACTTGAATAAATACAGCTGCTTTTGACATTAGTATCAGCCTTAAATTTGACCACTACTCTATTATCTTCACCCCTATTGCCCTATATGTCACCTGGTCCATTTTAGAATTTGCCTCCTGATACATGCACACTGATCCGAATATGAACCGATTCTTTAAATACCTTTTAATTTTTCTGATTGCAATAATTGTGCTTGTTACATCAAACAACATATTTCAACTGTTTATTGGCTGAGAAGGTGTAGGCATCATATCTTTTCTTCTTATCGGCTGATGGTACGCACGAGCAGATGCTAATACAGCAGCCCTACAAGCCGTTCTTTACAATCGGGTCGGGGATATCGGCCTAATTTTTGCAATAGCTTGAATAGCAACAAACCTTAACTCCTGAGAGATACATCAACTATTCTCAGCCGCTAATAAGTTTGACTTAACATACCCTTTAGTAGGCCTTATTGTTGCTGCAACTGGGAAATCTGCCCAGTTTGGACTTCACCCCTGACTTCCCTCTGCTATAGAAGGCCCTACCCCAGTTTCAGCCCTACTCCACTCTAGCACTATAGTTGTAGCTGGAATCTTCCTTTTAATCCGGATAAGCCCTCTCTTAGCAACAAACCAAACGGCCTTAACCACGTGTTTATGTCTTGGCGCACTAACAACCCTATTTACAGCTACCTGCGCCCTCACCCAAAATGATATTAAGAAAATTGTAGCATTCTCTACCTCGAGCCAACTAGGACTTATAATAGTGACAATTGGACTAAATCAGCCCCAACTAGCATTCCTTCATATCTGCACACACGCCTTCTTTAAAGCAATACTCTTTCTCTGTTCTGGCTCCATTATTCACAGCTTAAATGATGAGCAGGACATCCGCAAAATAGGCGGAATGCACCACCTAACCCCATTTACTTCCTCTTGTATAACAATTGGTAGCCTGGCCCTTACAGGAACCCCCTTCCTAGCAGGCTTCTTCTCAAAAGATGCTATTATTGAAGCTCTAAACACCTCCCACTTGAACGCCTGAGCCCTAACCCTAACATTACTAGCCACTTCCTTCACTGCTATTTATAGCCTCCGCGTTGTTTACTTTGTCTCCATAGGCCAGCCACGATTTTCCTCCCTATCTCCAATTAATGAAAACAACTCCGCTGTTGTGAACCCAATTAAACGCCTTGCATGAGGAAGCATTATTGCAGGCCTTATTATTACTTCCTCTATTCTCCCCATCAAGACCCCCGTTATGAGCATGCCTGCAGTCCTTAAACTAGCAGCCCTGGCAGTCACAATTCTGGGCCTAATAACTGCACTTGAATTAGCCTCCCTCACAAGTAAACAATTCAAACCAACTCCTCAACTAAGCCCCCATCACTTTTCAAATATACTGGGATTCTTCCCAACCATCATGCATCGACTCCCCCCCAAAATTAATCTTATCCTAGGACAGTTTATTGCCGCTCAAACAATTGACCAAAGCTGATTAGAAAAAACTGGGCCCAAAGCCCTCACCTCTTTTAATACCCCCCTGATTACTACTACCAGCAACATACAGCATGGTAAAGTTACCTCCTACCTTGTATTCTTTATTATAGCTATCGCCCTTGCAGTAGCCCTTGCTGCTATCTAACTGCCCGAAGAGCCCCCCGACTTGGGCCCCGAATTAACTCTATAACAACAAATAAAGCTAGCAACAAGGCTCACGCACACATTATTAATGTTCATCCTCCCGCCGAATACATCTGTGCAATCCCCTCCATATCCCCACGGAACATGCTCATTTCGTCTAAATCAAACACAAAATCGCCAGGCTCTGCCATTCACCCCCGTCATAGAAATAAGCACACCACAAGAAAACTAAATAAATATGCAGCTAATCCCTTTAAGACCCCCCGAGACCCTAGCGTCTCAGGGTATGGGTCCGCGGCTATAGCGGAAGTATAAGCAAAAACAACTAACATGCCCCCCAGGTAGACTAAAAACAGAATAAAGCACAAGTAAGAAGCACCATGCAAAAGCATCACAGACCCCCCCATCCCTGCAACAAAAACTAATCCTAATGCCCCAAAATAAGGAGAAGGGTTAGCAGCTACAATAATGGAGCCGACCACTCACCCAAGTAAAAATAATATTACAGAATAAAACATAATTTCTGCCAGGATTTTAACCAGGACTAACGACTTGAAAAACCGCCGTTGTTATTCAACTACAAAAACCTTCTAATGGCCAACCTCCGAAAAACCCACCCCCTCCTTAAAATTGCTAACGACGCCCTGGTAGATCTCCCTGTTCCCTCTAACATTTCTGTCTGATGAAACTTCGGATCTCTTCTAGGACTCTGCCTTGCAATCCAGCTTCTTACAGGACTATTCCTAGCTATACACTATACCGCGGACATCGCTACAGCCTTTTCATCTGTTGCACACATCTGCCGAGATGTCAACTTTGGATGACTCATTCGAAACATGCACGCCAACGGAGCATCTTTCTTCTTCATTTGTATCTACCTCCATATTGGCCGAGGATTATATTACGGCTCATACATATATAAAGAAACCTGAAACATTGGAGTTGTCCTCCTTCTACTAGTTATGATAACTGCTTTTGTAGGCTATGTTCTGCCCTGGGGCCAAATGTCCTTCTGGGGAGCTACAGTTATTACTAATCTGCTTTCAGCCGTTCCCTACGTAGGTAACACACTGGTTCAATGAATCTGAGGGGGCTTCTCAGTAGATAACGCCACCCTCACACGCTTCTTTGCATTCCACTTCCTCCTCCCTTTCGTAGTTGCCGCCGCAACAATGCTTCACCTTCTTTTCCTCCACGAGACAGGATCAAATAACCCCATAGGACTTAACCCAAACGCCGATAAAATCCCATTCCACCCTTACTTTGTATATAAAGATATTCTGGGCTTTATTATTTTATTCCTAGCCCTTGCCTCCTTAGCACTATTCTCCCCTAACTACCTGGGAGACCCAGACAACTTCACCCCAGCAAACCCCCTAGTCACCCCCCCTCATATTAAACCAGAATGGTACTTCCTGTTTGCCTATGCGATTCTTCGATCAATTCCAAACAAATTAGGAGGCGTCTTAGCTCTTCTAGCTTCCATTCTTGTTCTAATGCTTGTCCCCATCCTCCACACCTCTAAACACCGAAGCCTCACCTTCCGCCCGCTCTCACAAGTAATCTTCTGAACATTAGTTGCAGATGTTATTATTCTTACTTGAATCGGAGGCATGCCAGTTGAGGACCCATACATTATTATTGGACAAATTGCATCTGCCCTATATTTCCTCATCTTCCTTGTCCTCTTCCCCCTTGCAGGTTGAACAGAAAACAAAATCCTAGGACTCACCTGCATTAGTAGCTCAGAGCCAGAGCGCCGGTCTTGTAAATCGGATGCCGGAGGTTAAAATCCTCCCTTCTGCTTCAAAGAAAAGAGATTCTAACTCTCACCCCTGACTCCCAAAGCCAGGATTCTTACATTAAACTATTCTTTGCAAGTACATATATGTATTATCACCATACAAATATATTAACCATTTATCAATATTATGTTAGTAAAACATAAATGAAGTTCCACATAATATCATTAAAACATATAATGTGAGTACTATCCAACAAGAAGAACATGAAATAAATCGAAGGCGAACCCGAACATTTAAAATTAACAAAGAATGAATTAAAATCCACATTGAACCAAGACCTAACACCAAAATATTTCAACCTTATATACCAGGACTCAAAATATGGTAAGTTTTAACTTAAAATTGTAGACAAGAATTGCATCAGTTGTTTTTCAGAACTCCCACGGTTATTGATGGTCAGGGACAGAGATTGTGGGGGTTTCACTCCGTGAATTATTCCTGGCATTTGGTTCCTATTTCAGGGCCATAAATTGACAAACCCCCATTCTTTCCTTTACCCTGGCATAAGTTAATGGTGGGACACATGCAATTCGTTACCCAACATGCCGGGCGTTCACTCTAAGGTGCTAGGGGTTTTTTTTTTAGGTTTCCCTTCCCTTGCATTTCAGAGTGCAGCGCTAAGGTATTAAAATAAGGTTGAACATTTTTTTCTTGTGTTGAATAATAAAAAATGAATTTTAGAAAGATATTACTTGATAGTTACATAACTGATATCAAGGACATAATAGATGTTCTCTCCTACAACCATTCATGATCTCCCCCTGGGTTTTTGGGCGTAAACCCCCCCTACCCCCCCGCAGCCCTCAACTTCTATTGACCTGCAAACCCCCCCGGAAACAGGACAAGTCAAGGGTTAAAGCGTACCCCATATGTATAAATCCATATTATTATAATAGTGCAAAAAGCTACCCTGTCTAACACATATATACTATGCTACACCAACCTCTCCCGAAAAAGTATTCTACCCTATAGACTGTATGTATAAATCCATATTATTATAATAGTGCAAAAAGCTACCCTGTCTAACACATATATACTATGCTACACCAACCTCTCCCGAAAAAGTATTCTACCCTATAGACTGTATGTATAAATCCATATTATTATAATAGTGCAAAAAGCTACCCTGTCTAACACATATATACTATGCTACACCAACCTCTCCCGAAAAAGTATTCTACCCTATAGACTGTATGTATAAATCCATATTATTATAATAGTGCAAAAAGCTACCCTGTCTAACACATATATACTATGCTACACCAACCTCTCCCGAAAAAGTATTCTACCCTATAGACTGTATGTATAAATCCATATTATTATAATAGTGCAAAAAGCTACCCTGTCTAACACATATATACTATGCTACACCAACCTCTCCCGAAAAAGTATTCTACCCTATAGACTGTATGTATAAATCCATATTATTATAATAGTGCAAAAAGCTA